AAGAAATAAAGTTTTTTTGATCGGAATATGAAAAACCGAAAGACCCCTTAACTATTTAAGTTATTAATCGAACGAATCACACTTTTACCACTAAACGATACCCGCTACATATCTTCATTATTATATATGAATGGACTTTTGTCAAACAAAGGAATGAGATACAATTAAGATAGCATCAGACTCGTGAAAATTCTAGCGTCGACACTTCGTCCCGCTGGGGGTACTTGCAAAAATAGGCGAAGAACAGAAAGCAGCTTATTAAAAAAAAAAACTTAATTATAACATAATATAATTAAATGAAAAGTTATACTTTTCATTTGCTGGAAGTCATTACTGAGAGTCCCGAATCGAAGGAGTTATTGAAGCTGGACCATAAAAATGATGAATTCCGCATTTCTTTTTTCGTTTTCAACTTTTCCTTCGACTGCAGGATCCTATGAATTTGAATTCGGATCAGTTGGATCTCAAATAAAGCTTGTCCCTTGAACAAATAAATGAATTATGTTATATATGTTATAACATATGTGTCTTTCATTTTTGATATTGTTTAATATGTGAAAAATATATATATATTCCATAGTATTAATAATACTATGATAAGAAATGGCGCTTCTATCAATTTTCTTTGTTCTTGCTTCAATAACAAGTATTTTTGATTTGATATCAAATCATACATAATGAAATTATTTGATCTATGAAATGATTCTTTAGAACAAAAGAAGTAATGGAGTGGCCCGGCCAGTACTTAACCAGGCCGGGGGAATGAGCCCTTCTTACAAAAGAAAAGAAGTGAAGTAAGGTATTTTTTCTATTTATTTAGAATATATTATTTATTGTATTATCGTTTTCTCCTTACTTTATCCTTATAATAAAGTAATAAATAGAAAAGTAATAAAGAAGGAAAACGAGGATTTTACAATCTTTTTTACTTCACCTGTCACATCCACATAAAAAATTTTTAAATAAAAAATTTTGAATTGGGAGAGATGGCTGAGTGGACTAAAGCGACAGATTGCTAATCCGTTGTACGAGTTATTTGTACCGAGGGTTCGAATCCCTCTCTCTCCGCTCCCTCTGATCACTTCAGACTTTTGAATTTGACAAATTTTGATCCTTTTATTTTTTCATCATAGGTAAATGTATGTAATATATATAAAGTAAAGAAAAACTCAAAATCTTTTTTTCTTTTTTTTTTATTCCTCGCGTCCAGGATTGCGGCCCGGGTCGTTAGATAAGAATCCGAAGATGAAGAGAGAAACAAAAAAGATCACTACTGTGTAAACGAAGAGTTTGAGAGTAAGCATTACACAATCTCCAAGATTATTTTTTTTGAAAAAGGAAATAGATTGCCTATTTTTTATCACATACGCTATTTTGGCATAACACCCCAAAAATTCTTTTCTTGAATTTTGAAAAAAAAAAGGAATTTTAAAAAATTTCTTTGTAATAAGAAAACAAGGATTCTGATTCTTTCATTACCAAAAATTTTTGGCCATACCCATTATTGGGTATTGTGGGGTACTTAGAGAGTCCTTGTTTACTGGAATGGGAGGTCAGAACGAGGAAATAAGTGGATCCAAATTTCGCGCCGCAGCCATTCAATTCAATATACAAGAATTTCCATTTTTAAATCGAGGGTTCATAATGTAAAACTTATCGATCTGATCTTATCCATTTTTAGAATTTTTTTGGGATAAATCATGAGCAGAGTATAAAAGAAAGATTTTATCGAAAACTTACAGCAGCTTGCCAAACAAAGGCTAATAGAAAAAATAGTACAGGTATGACAGGCATAACATCTACGATTGGATTGAAAAAGGCATAAGCCTCGGGCAATTTGGCGAAGAAAAAACTACTCGAATAAACGGTAGAATTAAGACAGATACAGATTAAATTAAAGATATTAAGCATAACAAAATTGCATTTTTGTAGATTAGAAAATTTCATTTTGGCGGAGTTCTTTTTATGAGGGAAAAATGAAAAGGCGGGTCAAAAAATCCTTCTTTTTCTTCGAACTCTCCCCAATCTAAAATCTTTCCTTTCATTCTCAAATGAGAATACAAGGAATTATAGTTTCATACAATATCTTAATTGAATTTTATGTAATGATCAATAATTTTTTTTGATTCTATATTTACATGTATGTGTTGAATTCTATCAACAATGTATTTCATATGTATTTGAGTTGGGATTGACAAATGACCAATACCAATATTAGTCTTTATTAGTGTCGAATATAAATCTAAATGGGGCGTGGCCGAGTGGTAAAGGCAACAGGTTTTGGTCCTGCGACTCGGAGGTTCGAATCCTTCCGTCCCAGATCGTCTCCACCAGAAACGAAAGATTCTTCTCTTTAACAATTTTCTGTTTAATCTTGAATATTGGATATAATGTGACCTAATTCTTTGTTCTGAATTCTAGGAAGAATTCTAAGAATTCTATCTTTTCTTTCGTTTGGTTTCTCACAAGCATGGTCGAGTGTACAGGTAGAATTAAAGATATTTCTTTGAATTCTTAATTCAAAAAAAAATTTTGGGTGGATCATTTCCATTCAGAGTATACTTATATTCATATTGAAGTTAGTCACTTAGGGAAACTTTGTGTTCCATATCCGTGAAATGTGAATTCTCGCACGGCGCATTCTGCATTGAAATAGAAAAGGGGTCCTTTTTCTATTCTATTCCATTTCCCGTAGTTTTTAGTATTAATTGTATTTCATCGTTCGTCTTAAAACTTCTAAGGAAAAATAGGAAAAACGGATTGATCTGGATCCTGTTTTATTTTTTTTATTTCTTTTTTTAGCTTATTCAAATGAATAATCGGAAATCCATGTAATGGAACGATCGGATGAATGAAAATTTCTATTTTCTAATAAAAGAAATAAAAAAAGAAAAGGTAACTAGTATCTGTTTTGGGTAATTATTTAACAAAAATTTGCTTCTTTCTTGTTCTATTTATACTTTAATTTACCTTTCAATTTCTTATTATGTTGTGCCAATCCAACACAAATCCTTAATTTGATTTCATTATAATTGAATTAATTAATTGAATCTGTTTTCGCAACATTTTTGTTTTCGCAGCATTCCATTCATATTGACAATGTTGTATCGAACAAATATAATTCGATCGTAGATAAATAGATCTGTTTATTCCAACCCCTATTGGTTTTTCCTTTACTTCAGTCAAATGGTGGGTTTGCCGGATTTCCTGTTATACAAGATGGATTTTCTTAACAAAAATAAAAAATTTTCAGAAAATGGGCGTTCTGTAGATTTTGATATTTCTATTGCGAATCTCTTGTTTTTTAATTCGATCCACTCATTTTGCTATTTTTGTGTTTCTAATTGATCATAGAACCCTTCCTTTCTGTTTCTTGTTGGTTCAATGTTTTGACGTAGTTGTACAGTGCAATTCAATTGGTTTTTTTTTATTTCGATCGTATCTACATATCATATTTTTCTGGGTTGCTAACTCAACGGTAGAGTACTCGGCTTTTAAGTGCGACTATGATCTTTTACACATTTGGATGAAGGAACGAATTCGTCCAGACTATTGGTAGAGTCTATAAAACCGCGACTGATCCTGAAAGGTAATGGATGGAAAAAATAGCATGTCGTAATAATAAGAAGAAAATAGAATTTCTTATTATATTCTTTTTTTTTTTTTTTAGTAGAATTTTTAGTTGATCCTTAACGGATCGTTCCAAAATTTTGTTTTTCTTTTTGGAGGAAGACAAAAGAAATTCATATTTACTTTATAGTTGGGTTTAGTGAATATATGGATAGAGCCCTACGGCTTCAATTCTGATAAAAAAAAGCAACGAGCTTCTATTCTTAATTTGAATAATTACCCGATCTAATTAGACGTTAAAAAAAATTAGTGCCCGATGCGGGGAAGGGCTCTCCCACGAGAGGTCCTTTGATTCTTTTTTTTCTTAAAAAATCCTAACTATTTTTTATTATGAATTGGAAACGAATGTGTAGAAGAAACAGTATACTGACAAAAAAAAGAATTTGTTCCAAAGTCAAAAGAGCGATCGGGCTGCAAAAATAAAAGATTTTTGAACCTCTAGTAATTATAACGAAGATAAACCCATTGGATAGAAGGGGAGAGGAAAAAGATCTGTTGATTGGACTCCTCCGGGTGTATATTTTTTTCCATACATACCCTGTTCTGACCATATTGCACTATGTATAATTTAATAATCCAAGAAATGCCTACTGTTTCTAGTTCAAGTAGAAAAAATGTAAGTCAATGGAAGAATTACAAGGATATTTAGAAAAGGATAGATCCCGACAACAACACTTCCTATATCCGCTACTCTTTCAGGAGTATATTTATGCACTTGCTCATAATCATGGTTTAAATGGTTCGATTTTTTATGAATCTGCGGAAGTTTTTGGTTATGACAATAAATCTAGTTTAGCACTTGTAAAACGTTTAATTACTCGAATCTATCAACAGAATTGTTTGATTTCTTTGGTTAATGATTCTAACCAAAATAGATTGGTTGGACACAACCATAACAAATTTTTTTATTCTGATTTTTGTTTTCAAATGATATCAGAAAGTTTTGCAATTATTGTAGAAATTCCATTCTCGCTGCGATTAGTATCTTATTTCGAAGAAAAAGAAATACCCAAATATCATAATTTACGATCAATTCATTCAATTTTTCCCTTTTTAGAGGACAAATTATCACATTTAAATTATGTCTCAGATATACTAATACCTCATCCCATCCATATGGAAATCTTGGTTCAAATTCTTCAATGCTGGATTCAAGATCTTTCTTTTTTACATTTATTGCGATTCTTTCTTCACGAATATCATAATTGGAATAGTCTTCTCATTGCTCAGAAGAAATCTATTTACGTTTTTTCAAAAGAAAATAAAAGATTATTTCGGTTCCTATACAATTCTTTTGTATTGGAATGTGAATTTTTATTAGTTTTTTTTCGTAAACAACCTTCTTTTTTACGATTAACATCTTCTGTAAC